TGATCGTATTACTACGGAGTCAACTTGAACAAATATAACTTGACCCGACTTTAGGTGGGTTCTATTTTTAGCTATACACACATTTGCACAAATAAACTGCCCAAGACTTATTATTGTAGATGTCTCCTCAAAATAACAATAATTGTGACAGAAAAAATACCAATTCAAATTGAATGGATTCAAAATAATGTTATTGCATATGCATGGGTCGGGATTATAAATTTGCCCATTTTCATCCATTGAATAATATTTAACTACTTGAAAAGGATGTTTTAAATTGTCAAGTTGCAAATAGTTAGTTACCAAAATATGATTATGAGTTATTAAATGAGAAACCGAATAACAATTCGCAATTGGATAGACTGATCCTAAAGGGCCCAGCAAATTCCTAATTGTAATTCGGGGATTTTTTTTAATTGATTCTTTTATTCTATTGTGATATTTTACACCAGTGAATGGATCAATTCGAGAACAATTGGCTGATAACAAAATTATCAATGATTGGAATTCCTTATTTGTATTCAACAACGTATGAATAGTTCCTTGACTTGGGTTAAGGAATTGTTGAATTCTTACCTTAGAATAGGAAAAAGTGGAAGAAAACGGATTGATATTGGTGCAATCTGATCCATTATCAGAGAGCAATACCAAACCTAGGGGATCATTCCTTTTTCCGATATACGAAATAGGGGATTTCCTCAAGTCGATTCTTAGGAAATGTCGAATCAAACCATTTATCCTTATTTCAATAAAAGACGCACGGACTTCTTTGCTCGAAGAACTTTTTTTTTTTTCGTTATCCCAATTCAATACTAAACAAGTACGGACTAATTGAATACTTGTATCAAAAATTCCTCTATAGGAAATTCCTCGAATTGGTTTGCCATTTCCATAAAGGATATAATTTACAACTCGAAGTCGTACATTGTCCCTTTCCTGCAAGAGATCGGGGGGGAAAAGTGTTGCTACATTTAGACCGTCCATTAGTTCATATATGACGACAGGTCGAACCAGAACAAAATACCCCTTTTTTCTAGGTGTAATCCGTTGGACATAGATCCAATTTTTTAATCCCTTGGAATTTCTTTTTCCTGTTCCTGTTGGTATCGGTATCAAAACGCCGCTATGTCGGGATATCTTATCTGTCTCTCCAGGAAAATGGATAGCTCCAGAAAAGATTTTCAGTTCAATCCTTTTTTTTTTCCTATCTATCCGAACCAACCCTCCTCCCCGGCTTCGTATATTGAAAGTGATTTGTGTATCTACCCCAATGATACTATTGTTCCGTACCATTATGGAAGAAGATCCGGGTAAGATATGCACTTCCTCGGGAATGAAAAAAAATCGATCTACTTTCATTTGGGATTTTGACTTAAATTCCTTAACTCCTCGATACTCAATCAAATCTTCCTTTTTGACGATTGACTGCATTTCGATAGTCCCATATTTAGTAATTCCCGAGCTCTTTCTTCGATATCGAGGATCATCAAAATAAGAAAGAATACTATTTCTATGAAAAATACCATTTAAGGGAATTTCAATCGAGATACCGAAAGTGGATATTAATTCGTTTTCGCGTTCGTGAATCGGTTGAAGTGGCATAAGAAATCTATTTCTTCGCCTCTTTGACAATAAATCAGAATTTTCCCGTAGAATGGCCGGGTATAGGAGATTCCAATGACCAGTACATATGATTCGATTAAAGTCTAAATAATTCCAAATCCTCTCTTTTTTTTTACCATAAAAATCCGAACTAAAGAATTTGTACTTCATAGGGGCGTTAATTACTGAGAGGTTAGAAGAAATATCTCTTCGCTTGACAGAAAGAGAATGCGCGTTCATTTGATCTTGATCCTTGTGAAGTGAACGGGAGACTAGACTCGATCTGCACGGACCTCCTAATAATATCCATAAATGACTTGCTTTTGGTAATAGATGAATATTACCATATGTAAACTCGGGTGCATGATACACATCGGTACTCCAGTGCATTTCGCCGTCTGAGTCAGAATAAATATGTTTTCGAACTTTCTCTTTCAAATTCAAAGTGGATGCTCCCGCCCGAATCTCAGCAATCACTTGTTCTGATTCTACATATTGATCGTTTTGAATTAAAAGAAAACTCTTTGATGGAATATTCACATTATGTATAATATCTTCACTCTCAATAGTTACATACAAGTCCATAGAGCATAGAAAAGCAGGATGTCCGTGACGTGTACGTGTCGGATGAACTAAATCCTTATTGAATTTTATTTTTCCATTATAAGGAGTTCTCACATGTTCCGCAGTACCTCCTGTGAATACTCCGCCGGTATGAAACGTTCTTAATGTTAATTGAGTACCCGGTTCTCCAATCGATTGACCTGCAATAATACCTACGGCTTCTCCCAATTCAACCAGGTCACCATGAGTAGGACTCTGTCCATAACAAAATCGGCAGATCCAAGATGTACTCCTACAGGTAAAGGGGGTTCTAATAGATATTGTTTCGACGCGA